ACTCTTTACTCATCTTTAAATATATTATTCTATAAATAGAAGGAGTACATCTCCAGATATTTAGATGGATAAATATGTATTATAATTTATATTATGTAATGAATATGTATGTCGACCCATATCAATTAATTTGTAGAATAGATACTCATACAAATTGCTCATGTGCCAGGAACCAGATTTGAACTGGTGACACGAGGATTTTCAGTCCTCTGCTCTACCAGCTGAGCTATCCCGACCATTCCTTACGCATCATTCTCATTTTAATAGAGGACTTGGACCTATGTCAATTAAAAAGACGAAAGGGGAGTTGGAAAGTCTTATCTAGGCCCTGGTGGAATTTCTTGTATCTTCAAAAAAAGACTTTGTAAGTTTCAGTACAGTAAGAGTAATAAAATGAATTATTAATTATTCAAATTTAACATTGGGATTCCTTTCTCAAAGATGTTCATTTGTACGTGTTTCACCTATATCACAAGGCTTGTGATAAGAAAAAAATTTTCGCTCAGATACGTTTGTAGAATTAGAATGAACGAGAAAGATAGCGAATTTTGAACCGCTAACGAAATGAGAGGGTAGGATAAATAATTAGGGAATCAGATGGACCTTTTTGGGGATAGAGGGACTTGAACCCTCACGATTTTTAAAGTCGACGGATTTTCCTCTTACTATAAATTTAATTGTTGTCGATATTGACATGTAGAATGGGACTCTATCTTTATTCTCGTCCGATTAATCAATTCTTCAAAAGATCTATCAGATTTTGATGGAGTAAATGATTTGATCAATGAATATTTGATTCTTTTTTCAACTTATAATTGATTCACAACAATTCTTTAATTTTTTCATGAAAATTAAAAGAAATACGGATTTGTGTTGTCATTAATCATTTGAAGATAGTATTTCAGTACGTATACGTATATACGTTTATTCTTCATCCTTTCTGAAGTGATTCCTTTACTTACTAACGCACTGCAGCCAACTCCATTTGTTAGAACAGCTTCCATTGAGTCTCTGCACCTATCCTTTTTTATTATCGCTTTCTGAACCCTTGTTTGTTTTCAGAAAACTGGATTTGGCTCAGGATTACCCATTTTTAATTCCAGGGTTTCTCTGAATTTGAAAGTTATCACTTGGTAGGTTTCCATACCAAGGCTCAATTCAATTAAGTCCGTAGCGTCTACCAATTTCGCCATATCCCCCCTTTTGTGATTAGGATCTCATTATGATACCGTTTTTCCTTTTTATTTCATTTAAATTATGATATGATGGAACTGTTGAATTCATTAGATAGCGGTTCTCATATTGAAAACTGTTTTCTTATATTTGGATTTCTTGTCTATTTTCTTTCATCTCTCGGAAACTTATATTTGGTCCAATTAGAAAAGATTCTATTATTTCTCTATCCACAAATCAATATATAATATTGATGGATACATATCACATATATAGTATACTTAAATTAAAATACTATATTATTATATATAAATGTATAGTATTTATTCTATTATAATTCTACTTAATATATATTTTCTATATACATACATTTCCCTATTTATATCGTTTTTAGCGTACAATTTTGAATACTTGAACGGTCGATTCTTTTGTTTTTGTCTTATCTTTGCGAGTTAAAAATAACTAATAACTAAAAGGTAATATATATTATAATATATATTATATTTAATATAATATTAATAACCATAACGAATCTAATGGCTATAACTAATAATTCCTTTTTTTTTTATTTTGAATAATTAAATTTAGAATGAAATTATTTCGAATAAATGTATAATTCAATATAATGTAATTAATATGTATTAATTATATATTCTTCTATATATATAGTCTATATATAGATAGAATAATAGAATAAGATTTTACTTTAATTAGTAAGTTATAGTAATTTAATTACTAGATTCTCTTTAATTTTAAAATTCTAAATGTATAGAAAATTAAACTATTTTCTGTAATAAAAATGTAATTAAATTAATAGTTTAATAGTAATTTAATAGTAAAGTAATAAAATAGTTTAATATTAAAGAAATAGAAAATAGAATTAGATTAGTAAAAAAAAATAATTTTGAATTTAAAATATAATTTATATTCAAAAAAAAAAACAATTTACTATCTAATTAAGCTAATTAAGATATTGATTATTGATAATCATATATTTGCTATGATATATAGAGCAAAATTATATATTGCTATATTAATATATTAATCGGTATATTAATTGTTATGTTCTATAATATTTAAATAGCCAATATTTATTTGAAATTCTATTATATTATTTATATGTTTTTTATATTAATATAAATTATACTATATTCATAGTAATTGTGAAGAGTTAAGAATGAACATTTAATAGCTAAGATTTAAGATTCCAGTAGTTTACTAAATTCCTATGTGTGTACAATTTATGTTATGGTATACAATTTATCTTATGCGAGCCCGCTTAGCTCAGAGGTTAGAGCATCGCATTTGTAATGCGAGGGTCATCGGTTCGACTCCGATAGTTGGCTTTTCTGCATATGTTTGATCTTTATTATTTATATAGTTGATAATATGAAATCAAAGAAATTGAAAAGACCTCTTCCCCCTTTCCCAAAGGGCATCGATCCATTATCTCATAAGAACTTCCAATTATTCAAAAAGATTGTAGGAGTTTGGTCTATGTATACCAAATCAAGCAAGAAAAGAACCCTTAAAATTTTATATTTTCTATTTTATTTTATATTAATACGCTATATTCTATATATTATATAGAATATAATAAATTAAGGCTCGGATATTGATATACAATTCATCTAATTATTCTTTCGAATTATTCTTTGTAATACAATAAATACTTCAATAAAATACAATAAATACTTCAATAAATTTCGATTAATTTCTTATTTTTAATTTTAAATTATATTTAAATTATATTTTTAATTTTTATATTTATCATTTAGTTTAGTTTAATTTCATTTAGGTTTATGCAACTTCATAAGGAGTCTTTATGTCGCGTTACAGAGGGCCTCGTTTCAAAAAAATACGTCGTTTGGGGGCTTTACCGGGACTAACTAGTAAAAAGCCTAGAGCTGGAAGCGATCTTAGAAACCAATTACGCCCCGGTAAAAAATCTCAATATCGTATTCGTTTAGAAGAAAAACAAAAATTGCGCTTTCATTATGGTCTTACAGAACAACAATTACTTAAATACGTTTGTATAGCCGGAAAAGCAAAAGGGTCAACAGGTCAAGTTTTACTACAATTACTTGAAATGCGATTGGATAACATCCTTTTTCGATTAGGTATGGCTTCAACTATTCCTCAAGCCCGGCAATTGGTTAACCATAGACATATTTTAGTTAATGGTCGTATAGTAGATATACCAAGTTATCGCTGCAAACCCCGAGATATTATTACAGTGAAAGATGAACAAAAATCTAAGTCTCTGGTTCAAAATTACCTTGATTCATCCTTCCGTGAGGAATTGCCAAAACATTTGACTCTTCACCAATTCCAATATAAGGGATCAGTCAATCAAATAATAGATAGTAAATGCGCCGGTTTGAAAATAAATGAATTGCTAGTTGTAGAATATTATTCTCGTCAGACTTAAACATAACTAAAATAACAGGGATTCAGACAATTTTGCCCTCCCTTTCCCTTTCACCTATATTATCTTATAAAGAGACCCCCAGGAAGGCGTTTTATCCGGGGATTTTTTCCCACTCATGTATCGTAGATTCATGTATCATAAATTGATAGGGAGATTTTCATTCCTTGTCCATTTTTTCCAGTATAATCCATACCACAGAAATTAGGATTAGGAATAAAAAAGCCATATCAAAGAAAGGGCTAACTGTTGGAATAATGGTGTCCATTGTTATTTGATATATTATATTGCGAGCAATAATATTGGTGAATTAGGTGAAGGGTACGGAAAGAGAGGGATTCGAACCCTCGGTAAACAAAAGCCTACATAGCAGTTCCAATGCTACGCCTTCAACCACTCGGCCATCTCTCCTACGTAATGATTGTGGTTGATAAACCGAATGAATAGTGATTCATATTAGGTTTTTGGATAGGTGCGTACACTCTATTTTAACTATAAAATTTGCCAAACCCTTATTGGAGGCTGGGGATAAAGATAATTTTGTGGGACAAAATGTTTAAAACAATAAATATAAGGTATCTATTCATGTTTACAAAAATGGCACTCCCGACTTTATTTTCGAATATTTATACCGAATTAACTATTAAATCCCTGAATTGGAACGACTCCACCGATTGATCCGTTTTTTTAGACTATGTTTAATGGCTACCCTTAGATCATGATTTTATTTAGTTTAGACTATTATTCTATTTTCATCCATCATTGAACGATTATTCGATTCTTTTCTTTTTCCTCTTTAGATCATAATTCAATCAAAACTTTTCGAATTATCCTACAGATTAGGATAAATTCGTTGATTCTTAAAAACTTTGATGAAATCGTAAGAGTTTCCTATATTCTTATGCTACTATATTTAAATTTAATTTACATTTGGATGAAATCCAATCGGCTTCAAATATTTCTTAGTTTTTATTGATTCCTGTCAAAAATAAACAATTTGTGAATAGAAGTTTAATTTTACTGAGTGTATTTTTATGGTATTTCGTATTGTAAATTGTAAAATTCCGTTGTTTGTGGGAATTTTTTTCTCACGAAAGGTAATTAAAAGAAATTATAGAATGAATTTCTGCCTATGTCTAGATCTCGAATAAATGGAAATTTTATTGATAAGACCTTTTCAATTGTAGCCAATATCTTATTACGAATAATTCCGACAACTTCGGGCGAGAAAGAGGCATTCGCCTATTACAGAGATGGTGCGATTTGATTATTGTATTTTTGATTTATTTATTTTCAATTTTTCTTTATTTTAGAATTTAAAATTAAATTTAGTAATTAGTAATTTATTATAATTTAAATTTAATTTAGTTATTTATTTTATTTATATTTTTTACCACTCTTAGTCTTCTTAGTAGAAAGACACATAATAATTATATTATTATATTATTCGGGATAGAAAGAAAAAGATTATTGAAATAAATCTACGCTTGTTGAAGGTGAAGTTTGTAAATAAAACAAGCCCTTCTGTCGTGTATCCCCGATTAATGCAACCTCAAATGCTTCAATTGTCGATTCTATTCTAGAGTATTGAGCGAAAGGTTACACCTATGGGTTAGTCAAACTTACCCCACTAGTACCAATAGGAGGCATAGAGGAAGAGGCACTACTCCTAGGAATCAACAACACGAAAACTTTGTTATAAATTATCCCTTTTCCTTATCAGGATCGGGACTAACAAGAATGGTTGGGACAACAAACATCCATCTCGTTCGTGTTTTGGATACCCGTATAACCATCTAAGACTGTTGAAGTGACTTATTCCTGAAAATTAAGATGCGTTTAAGACAAAGAAATTGCTGGAGTCGCCCTTTTTTTATCTAGTACCAACATACTAGATGTTAAGGAAAGATCTTTTACAAGAAGGTTGGCTAGAGATTTTTTGTAAAAACACCAGCCCCGCTCAGTTTATAATGAGAATATTTAAATCTTTTTTGATTCCATGTATTATTCTGATTATGTACATAAAGGAGAAGGAGGAGCCGTATGAGATGAAAATCTCATGTACGGTTCTGAAACGGAGATTCTTTAAATCGAATGACGACCGTAACGGATGTCCGCTCAATCCGAAGGAAATTATGCAGAAGCTTTACAGAATTATTATGAAGCTATGCGACTAGAAATTGATCCCTATGATCGAAGTTATATACTCTATAACATAGGCCTTATCCACACAAGAAACGGAGAACATACGAAAGCTTTGGAATATTATTTTCGTGCACTAGAACGAAACCCATTCTTACCACAAGCTTTTAATAATATGGCCGTGATCTGTCATTACGTGCGACTATCTCCACTATAGAAAGGGAAAAAAAAAAGAGCAAATCTGTTAATAAATACTAGAAAAAAAATAGGCTTTCTACATATGTATCGTCCAAAATAACGATTTTTATCAGCTGTAGCAAAGAAATAAACTTCATAGAATTTGAAATATGAATATGAAGAAATAGGTATGCCTAGATAATTCTATGGATAAAGGATCTAATTGATAGAGGGAAGCGCCGTAAAGATCAATTCGTGAGGTTTTGGGCCGATACAATAAAGACTGCTTAGTTATGTCATGATATGAGATAAAAGTTAGGAATCAACTTATGTAATAGAGTTGATCCCCTAAGGTATTGAGCAGCGGTGTAGCATCAGATCCCAAAGATAGTAAGCCTTTTCTTTCTTATAATTAGAAGGGAAAGTCTTTTTCACGGATTCTATAGAAATTCATATATGAAACCGAGATAGTTACCTTTTTAGAAAACTCTAATGATAGTGGAAATGCCTATGCGCTTTATGAAGGTGGGAGAAAAGAGAAAACTGATTAAATTAGTAAGTAAAATTCAAGTTTGAAACTTATAACCATAACCTCTTTTTCTTTTGGTTAACTCGAAAGAAAAAAATGGGATAGATCCACGATATATTTCATTCAATTAGATATGGTATATTAAAAAAGGGAAGACCAAAAGAACTTGAGAACTTGACTGCTGAGCCGTATGAGGTCGGAAACTCTCAAGTACGGTTCTAAGGGAAGGAATTTACTCACCTATTCCGACCGGGGAGAACAGGCCATTCGACAAGGAGATTCTGAAATTGCGGAAGCTTGGTTCGATCAAGCTGCCGAATATTGGAAACAAGCTCTAGCGCTTACTCCTGGTAATTATATTGAAGCGCAGAATTGGTTGAAGATCACAAGGCGTTTCGAATAAGAATATTTTATTTATTTCATTAATTACTATATATTAATATTACTATATATGATTTATTACTATATATGATTTAATATTATTTTATATTTAAATTTAATATTAATTTAAATTTAATATTATTTTAAATTTAAGTTTAGAATTTTTATATTTCTTATAATCATATATTTGTTATAATTAATTGTTTGTTATATCTATCAATCAAATAAAACAGATCGTTTCTCTGGGAAGAACCCAATCACAAAATTTCATTATATCTTTTCTAAAATCGTTCTATTTCCTCTGGTATTTCGTAGGGATAAACAATATACAGATAAAATAAAAAATATATTTCTTTTCGGCTATTAAAACTAGAACTTCGAATGACTAAATAAAAATACTAAGATGTCTCTTAGTAATGACTAATGACTGTTCACGCAGTTTGGAATAGAGTATATAGTAATATGTTCTACGTAAGACATAAAGCAGCTCTCTTTAGGAACTTCAAATTAAGATATGAATAGACTAGGTTACCGAAAAATAAATTGGCATCAATTCAAAACCCAGAAAAAGTTTTATAAGATTAAAAAAGGTCCGTTAAGCGCCTCGCGACTATGTCATAATAGATCCGAACACTTGCCTCGGATCGACTTCCAGATCATAATTGCTCTA